AATAAAAAGAGTTTGATCCTGGCTCCGATTAAATGCATTTGATTAATTTAACACATGCAAGTTATTAAAAAATAGCGTACGGGTGAGTAATATATAAAAAAATTTTTTAAAAGGTTTATATAAGATTAAGTTGTAAGTGGTCCAAAATTCAACTTAGCTGATAATCTTTAGTTGGTTTATGTGAATGATCAACCACACTGGAATTGAAAAATGGTTCAGACTAATTTTAGGCAGCAGTGAAGAATATTGGACAATGAGCGTAAGCTTGATCCAGTTAATCAATTATGTGAAGAAAATTTTATTGTAAAACATAAAACTTAAAAAAAATTAATGATTATGAAAAAGTTTATAGTCCTGGCTAATTTCGTGCCAGCAGCCGCGGTAAAACGAGAAGGGCAAGTGTTATTCAAATTTATTGGGCGTAAAGAATTATTAGGTTGTAAATTAACGTTTAGTTTCTTTTAATTAAAATTAATTTTATTTTAAAAATAATTTTTAGATAAATTTACTTGAGTTTAAAAAAAAGATTTTAGAATTTTAAGTGGAACGGTAAAATGTTTTGATATTTAAAAGAATTTTAAAGGTAAACACAGTAGTCTTTTTTAATACTGACACTTTTTAATTAAAGTACAGGTAGCAAAAGGGATTAGATACCCCTGTAGTCTGTACCCTGAACTATGAATGTTATTTTAAAAAATTTAATATAAAAAATTAACGTGTTAAACATTTCGCCTGGGAACTACGATCGCAAGGTTAAAACTCAAAGGAATTGACGGGAATTCAAACAAGCAGTGGAGCATGTGGTTTAAATCGATAATACGCGCGAAACCTTACCAATTTTTGTTATTAGGTGTTGCATGGCTGTCATCAGTCCGTGCTTTGAAGTGTTTGGTTTATTCCAATAAACGGGCGAAACTTTTTTTTATTGTTAAATTATATAAATTAAAAAGGATATCTTATTAAAATGAAAACGATGACAAGTCTTCATGACCCTTATAAATTGGGCTACTTTCATGTGCTACAATATTTTTTACAAAGTTTATTTGTTAAATAAAAAATTTACAAAATGAAAAAAAAATAACGGATTATTTTCTGAAACTTGAAAATGTGAAGTAGGAATTGCTAGTAATCGTTTATTAGAATGTTACGGTGAATAAGTTCTTGAATTTTGTACATACCGCCCGTCACGCTATGGAAATTATTTTTACTTGAAAAATTTATATGTTAATTTTAAAGTAAAGTTAAAGACTAAAGTGAAGTCGTAACAAGGTAGCCGTAGAGGAATCTGTGGCTGGAATAAAAATTAAACTTCTACTACTTCAAAATAAATTAACTAAATTGTTTTATGTTTTTAAATACCTTTAATATTTTTTTAATCCTTTTTTGTATAAGTTTATGTGGGTTGTTTTTAAATCAAAAAAATATTTTAATTATGCTTATGTCATTAGAATTAGGTTTTTTAGCTATTAGTTTTTGTTTGATTTATGCATCTTTTTTTTTAGATGATATTATTGGTCAGTTATTTGCTTTGTTAATTTTGACTGTAGCGGCAGCGGAATCATCTATTGGGCTTGCAATTTTAGTGATTTATTATCGTTTACGTTATTCAATAACATTAGAATTTATGAATCTTGTAAAAGGTTAAAAAAATTTGATTGAGGAATTTAGATTAAAGAATTTAAAGGCATTTAAAAAAAAATTGGTAAACTATACAATATTAGACGATTCGCATCGAAAATTATATAGAGGTATTGACTTGTGATATATAAATTTCTAAAGTTAAAAAACAAAATTTTTAATATGATTGTGAATTGAATCATCTTAGTAACAATTAAATATAAAATCAACCGAAAAACTATAAGTAATGGTGAATGAAATTAGTAAAAATTTAATTAATAAACTCAAAATCTAAAAAATGTACGACAAAAGGTAATTTAAAGTCCTGTATAGAAATAAAAGTTTATTAAATAAGTAATATGTGAAAATATACGAATAGAGGAGAACCACCTTCTAAATTTAAAAAATATAGTTTAATCGATAGTGAAAGAGTATTGTGAAAAAAATTTGAAAAAATTTGAAAAAATTTGAAAAAATTTGAATGTCTAAATTATTTACTTGAAGTAAAAATATACAACAAGATGCTTTTTGCAGAACGAGTCAGTAAGTTAAAAATTATAGCAAAATTCATTAAAAAATTTAGTTTAGTAAAGTTATAATTATTAGACCTGAAACCAAGTGATCTAATTATGAACAAGTTGATTTTAATGTAATAATTATTTAAAGACTGAACTTATATATGTAGCAAAATATTAAGAAGATTTGTAATTAGGAGTGAAAGGCTAATCAAACTTGGTAATAGCCGGTTTTTCACGAAATGTATTTTAGTACAGTGTTACAAATAAATTGATTTTGGTAAAGTAAAAAGCTTATTAAAAGGTTTTAACTAAAAATTTAATCAAAAAGTTTGTAATAATTAGTTTTTAAGCGAAAAGGTTTAAAAACAAAAGGAAAACAATCCAGATCGATTATTAAGGTATTAAATTATATAAATAAAAAGGTTTAAAAAAATTAAATATTTTAAATAAGCTTAGAAGCAGTTTTTTATTTGAGAAAGCGTTTTAGCTCAATGTTATTTTTATATAACTAAAAATTTAAAGATAAAAAAATATAAACCGAAATAGCGAATACAAAAAGTTGTATGGTAGTGAAACATTTTGTTATAAGTTAATTAAGAGAAATCAAAACAAAAATGCGAATGCTGATATGAGTAACGAAAATTATGTAAAAATCATAATCATTTAAAATCAGGTTTTCAATGTACTTTCAATTTCATTGAGTGAGTCGGTTCTTAAAAAAGTTTACTAAAAAGTTATTTTGATAGATAAAAAAATAATAAAATTTTATTAATTGTAATGTAAACAAACATTAAAAATAAAATTAAAAACAATTTAAATTTTAAAAATAGTAAATCAAATTATTTTTAATTTTTTCAAGAAAAAAACAATTATAATAAACCGTACTAAATCCGACACAGGTCTTTTTTAATAATGTTTGAAAAAATTGTATTTAAGGAACTTGGCAAATTAATTCTGTATGTTCGCTAAAAAGAATATCTAACTACAACATTAGATACCATATTAAAAAGCAACGACTGGTTAACAAAACCACAGGACTTTGCTAATTTAAAAAAGAAGTATAAAGTCTGAAGTCTGCCCAGTGCTTAAAAATGAAATGATAAGTTTAAATATTTGTTAATAAGTTTAAGTAAACGGCGGTTCTAACTATAAGAATCCTCAGGTAGCGAAATTCCTTGACGGGTAAGTTCCGTCCTGCATGAATGGCTTAACGATTGCTTTACTGTCTCAAATACAAATTCAGTGAAATTACAATATTCATGAAAATGTGAATTTTTTACAATAAGACGGAAAGACCCTAGATCCTTTACTTTTATTTTATATTGTGATTAATTATTATCTATTTAGAATAAATGGAAGTAAATAACTTTATGAAATACCATTTTTTTAATTTTTATAACTTATTTAAATTGTGAAAAAAAGTGTAAAAAAGAAAGTTTACTTGGGATGAGTACCTCCTAAAAAGTAACGGAGGTGTGCGAAGGTGAAATTTATAAATATAATAGTAAAATTTTTGCTTGATAATAAAATTAATTAATTAAATTAGGATGAAAATCAGCTATAATGACCCGAATTTATGTGTGGAATTAAATTTGTTTAACAGCTAAAAGGAACTCTAGGGATAACAGATTCATCATGATTAAAAGTTCATATTAAAATCATGGTTTGATACCTCGATGTCGACTCATCTTATCCTGAAATTGAAATTAATTTCAAGGGTCTAGTTGTTCGCTAGTTAAAAAGGTACGTGAGTTGGGTTCAGAACGTCGTGAGACAGTTCGGTCCCTATCTATTGTGAATAAAAAAATTAGAAAGAATTATTTTTTGTACGAGAGGACCAAAATATATTAACCACTAGTGAATTGATTAAAAAATACTGTTTTATTGTCAATTAGCTACGTTAGTTTAATTTAAACACTGATTGCATCAATTGTGTAAAAATATCTTTTTTATTTTTTGAGCATTCTTTGCGAAAAAAAGATAGATCGAGTTAAATTTTATTTTTAGTAATAAAAATATAATAACAACGAAATTGTCAAAATAATAAAATCTTTAATTAACTTAATCAAATAATTAAAATCATGTCAAAAAAAAAAAACTTATCAGGAAAATGCCTTGCTTTAACTTCATTGTGAACTTTTCAATTTCAAAATTATAGAAATTCATTTCTTTTATTTTCTAAGTTTTTTTTTTTTCGTTTTTTATTTAAAATAATTTTTTTAAAATTTTTAAATTTTAAGAAAATTTATTCTTTTTCGTGTTGATATTTTCAATTTTTTTCAAGGTATTTATTATTGCAATTTAAGTGTAAAACTTTAAATTTTAGTTTATTATCAGATTTTTTAGGTTTTATATATGCAATTTGAGTTAATAATATTAAGACTACATTTTCTCTTAAACTTTTTTTTTGTTTTGAAAAAGAATCAACTTTTTCTAGTGATTTTCTTTTTTTTTATGTATTATATTTAGTAAATGAGCAACAATTTACACCTAAAAAAATATTTAACATGTTGAATTTTATGTTACAATCTAAACTTGATAAGAAGATTGTTTTATTTTCAAAAAACGGGTTAATTTTACAAAAATTTATTGGATTTAAAATTCAGTTAAGTGGACGATACGAAGCAACTAAAAATTCGATGGCTCAACGTGTTTTTTTTAACGTAGGTAAAATTAATTCGACAACAGCTAAGATAAATATTTATTTTTTAAACCGTTTTTTGTATACAAAATTAGGAATAAGTAATTTGAAAATATGATTATTTTATATTAAAGATTAATATATTAATGAAAAAAAAACTAATTTTAAGAAAAACTCATTTTTTATTTAAACCCAAATTAACAAAAAAAAAACATATGTTAACTACAACAAATTTTGTTGGATTTAAACTTATGAAAACAGTATGTTTTACTTCAAAAGAAGAAGATTATTTAAAATTAACTATTTTAAAAATTTTTAAAAAACTAACTTTAATATATCGACCAAAAATTTTTTTTTATTTTCATAAAATTTATTCTCATACAAAATTACCTTTGGAAGCACGTATGGGTAAAGGAAAAGGTGAAATTACTAACAATTTTGGTTACTATCAAAAAGGAATCATTTTATTTTCGATAACTAAACTTACTTTACTTGAAGCTTACAAATTTCAGATTTATTTTAATAAAAAAAATATTTTAAAAGTTAAAATAACAAAGTAATTTTTTAAAATTAATATACATTATAGGGAGAGAAACTTAAATGGTTTGAGTGTTAATCTGTCGCATTAAAAGTTGCGGGTTCAAGTCCCGTCTCTCTCGGGTTAATTTAATTAAAAATTTAAAAATTGTAAAAATTTAAATTATGAATTCTACTTTTCAAATAATTTCGCGTTGGATTTTTTCAACTAATCACAAAGATATTGGAACTTTATATTTAATTTTTGGCGCATTTGCTGGAATTCTTGGAGGGTGTATGTCTGTGCTAATTCGTATGGAATTGTCCCAACCCGGAAATAGTTTATTGTTAGGAAATCATCAGATCTACAATGTCTTGATTACAGCACATGCTTTTTTAATGATCTTTTTTATGGTTATGCCTGTTATGATTGGAGGTTTTGGAAATTGATTTGTTCCTATAATGATTGGAAGTCCAGATATGGCTTTTCCACGTTTGAATAATATTTCTTTTTGATTATTACCGCCATCGTTAGGTTTACTTCTGTTATCTTCGATTGTTGAAGTTGGAGTAGGAACGGGATGAACAGCTTATCCACCACTAAGCTCAATTCAAAGTCATTCTGGGGCTTCAATGGATTTAGCGATTTTTAGTTTACATTTGTCTGGTGCTTCTTCAATTTTAGGAGCAATTAATTTTATTTCAACTATTCTTAATATGCGAAATCCTGGACAAACTTTTTATCGTATTCCTTTATTTGTATGATCTATTTTTGTAACTGCGTTTCTTTTACTGCTTGCAGTACCAGTGTTAGCAGGTGCGATTACTATGTTATTAACTGATCGTAATTTTAATACTGCTTTTTTTGATCCATCCGGAGGAGGAGACCCAGTTCTTTATCAGCATTTATTTTGATTTTTTGGTCATCCAGAAGTTTACATTTTAATTTTACCAGGTTTTGGGATAGTAAGTCATATTGTCTCAACTTTTTCAAATAAATCTATTTTTGGTTATATTGGAATGGTTTATGCTATGGTTTCTATTGGAATTTTAGGTTTTATTGTTTGAGCTCATCATATGTATACAGTAGGTTTAGATGTTGATACACGTGCTTATTTTACAGCTGCAACAATGATTATTGCGGTACCTACAGGAATTAAAATTTTTAGTTGAATTGCAACCATGTGAGAAGGGTCCATAATTTTTAAAACACCAATGTTATTTGCCTTAGGATTTATTTTTTTATTTACTATTGGAGGTTTAACTGGAATTGTATTAGCAAATTCTGGATTAGATATTAGTTTGCATGATACTTATTATGTTGTTGCACATTTTCATTATGTTTTGTCTATGGGTGCAGTTTTTGCAATTTTTGGTGGTTTTTATTATTGATTTGGAAAAATTACTGGGGTTCAATATTCTGAAATTTTAGGACAAATTCATTTTTGATCAACTTTTATAGGAGTTAATTTAACTTTTATGCCAATGCATTTTTTAGGATTAGCAGGAATGCCTCGTCGAATTCCAGATTATCCAGATGCATATTTAAATTGAAATACGATAGCCTCATTTGGATCATATATTGCTTTATTTAGTACTTTATTTTTTTTTTATTTAGTTTTTGAAGCAATTTCTTTAAGAAATATTTGTAGTGCTGAACCTTGAGATTCGAATACATCACAAATAAAAGCCTCGTATAGTTTAGAATGAGTACTTAGTTCACCACCAGCTTATCATACTTTTGAAGAAACTCCTTTAGTGGTTGAGACAATTACTAAAAAAAATTAAATTAAAATGAATTTTTGAAAAAAAAGTATTTGTGTTTACATTGTATTTAATTTTATAAATTTTAGTTTTTGTGATAACGCAGAAGCATGACAAATAAATTTTCAAGATCCGGCAACACCTCTTATGGAAGGAATTATAAATTTACATCATGATTTAATGTTTTTTATTTGTATGATTTCAATTTTTGTAACTTGAATGTTATTACGTACTATTTGATTATTTGATAATGTACAAAACAAAATTTCTTCAACTACTACACATGGAATTTTAATTGAACTTATTTGAACAATTACTCCGGCATTTATTTTATTAATTATTGCAATTCCTTCATTTTCTTTATTATATGCAATGGATGAAATTGTTTCACCAACAATTACAATAAAAGCATTAGGACATCAATGATATTGAAGTTATGAATATTCTGATTATATTACTGAACAAGCAGAGCCTATTAGTTTTGATAGTTATATGTTGCCAGAAGAAGATTTATTAAAAGGTCAACTACGTTTACTTGAAGTAGATAATCGTATGATTATTCCAATTCAAACACATATTCGTGTAATTGTTTCGGCTGCTGATGTTTTACATAGTTGAGCAATTCCTTCGTTAGGTATAAAATGCGATGCTATTCCTGGTCGATTGAATCAGGCTTCGCTTTTTGCAAAACGTGAAGGATTATATTATGGTCAATGTAGTGAAATTTGTGGAGTTAATCACGGTTTTATGCCAATTGTAATTGAAGCCATTAGTTTAAAAAATTATGTTATTTGATTAGCAAGTAAATTTGAAATTAATGAATAATGAAGTTTTCGTTTATTTTAAAATTATTTTTAGTTATTTTAATTTTAGCTATTTTTACAACAAATTCTTTTTCAGCAGTTTTAAATTATATTAAATCTATATTTTATTATTTAATAAAAAAAAGTTAATTTTAAATGTCATTAATTATAAAAAAAACTTTCCAAAAACATCCATTCCATTTAGTTGACCCAAGTCCGTGACCGTTTTTTGCTTCTTTAGCAGCATTTTCTTGTGCTATAAGTGCAATTTTATATTTTCATTTTTTTTTATATGGAAAGTTATTATTAGTTTTAAATTTTCTTTTTATTTTTTTAATAATGTTTGTTTGATGACGTGATGTTTCACGTGAATCAAGTTTTGAAGGACATCATACTGGTTTAGTGCAAAAAGGTTTTAGATTTGGTATTTTGCTATTTATTATTTCAGAAATTTTTTTTTTTATAGCTTTTTTTTGAGCATTTTTTCATAATAGCATATCTCCTTCTATTGAAATTGGTTCAATTTGACCACCAAAAGGAATTTATGTATTAAACCCTTGACAAATTCCTTTTTTAAATACATTAATTTTATTATTCTCTGGATGTACAGTTACTTGATGCCATCATGCATTAGTTTCGAATTTACGTAGGCAAGTTATATTAAGTTTATTTTTTACGATTATTCTTGCAATTTTTTTTACATTATTTCAAAGTTATGAATATAAAATGGCTGATTTTCGTTTAACAGATGGAATTTATGGTAGTACATTTTACTTGGCTACTGGTTTTCATGGTTTTCATGTATTGATTGGTACAATTTCATTGATTATTTGTTTATTGCGGTTTTTTAATGGGCAATTAACACAACAACATCATTTTGGTTTTGAATCGGCAATTTGGTATTGACATTTTGTTGATGTTGTTTGGCTCTTTTTATTTATTTCGATTTATTGATGAGGTGGTATTTAAAAAAAAAAATTTATGCGATTTTGATTTAACTTTTTAATTTTATTTGTTGTATTGATAACAAATAAATTTTTTTTATTCAATGAAGAATTTTTAATTTTAATAAGTTTTATAAGTTTTTGTTTTTTAATAACTCAAAAATTGGGTTATTCAATTAATTTGCGTTTTTCCGAAAAACTTGTTTTGTTACAAACTTCTTTTTCTTTTTCATTAGAAACAATTTTAGTTAAACTAAAACAAAAAAAAAAATTAAATTTAAAATATATAAATTTTTCAAAATTTATATATTTATTAAAAAAACATTATTTATTGTATTCAACAGTTTTTTTACAAAAATTGATTTATTATTTAAATAATAAAGAAAAATTTTTTTTAACAATAAAGTTAAATGCATTTAAGGATTTAGAAAAAGATTATTTAAAATTAATTATTTTGTTATTATTAAAAAAAATTAACACATTAAATTTATTAATTCATTTTTATAGTAAAACGGTTAAAATTAAAAAATTTGAAACAATTAAGTTTATTACAAAACTAATACTACTTAAAAAGATTTAATCGCGAATATAGATTAATTTGGTAAATCTTTAGTTTTCCAAACTAACGTTAGGAGTTCAATTCTCCTTATTCGCTAAATTATTGACGTATCGCCAAATTATGGTAAGGCTTTAGCTTTTGAAGCTATCATTTAAAGGTTCGAATCCTTTTACGTCAAAAATTTATATGCTCACTTGGTGAAATTGGTAAACACGATGGATTTAAAATTCATTTTTTACAAATTATTGGTTCAAGTCCAGTAGTGAGTAAAAAACTCTAAAACTTTTTAAAAAACTTTTTAAGATGCGTTTTATTAAATTTCCAATAATAAATATTGTGAATAATCATGCAATTGCTTACCCTACACCAATTAATCTTCATTATGCTTGAAATTTTGGATTTTTAGCATTAATTTGTTTGATAATCCAATTAATTTCTGGGATTTTTTTAGCCATGCATTATACTCCGCATATTTATTTTGCTTTTTTCAGTGTAGAACATATAATGCGTGATATAAATTTTGGTTGATTAATTCGTTATATACATGCGAATGGAGCATCAATGTTTTTTATTATTGTTTATTTTCATATTTTTCGTGGTTTATACTTTGGTTCATATACAAAACCAAAACAATGAGTTTGAGTTTCAGGAATCTTAATTTTATTAATTATGATTATTACTGCTTTTATTGGGTATGTTTTACCATGAGGACAAATGAGCTTATGAGGCGCAACTGTTATTACAAATTTAGTTTCTGCAATTCCAAAAATTGGAAATTATATTGTATTTTGACTTTGAGGAGGTTTTTCAGTTGATAATGCTACCTTAAATCGTTTCTTTAGTTTACATTATTTATTGCCATTTTTAATTATTGCAATTTCATTAATTCATATCGTATTATTGCATCAAGAAGGTTCTGGTAATCCTTTAGGAATTGATTCATTTTCTGATAAAATTAACTTATTTCCTTATTTTGTCTTCAAAGATTTTTTTGGATTAGTATTTTTTTTTATGTTTTTTTCTTATTTTTGCTTTTTTTTTCCAAATATTTTAGGCCATTCAGACAATTATATTGAAGCTAATCCAATGGTAACACCTACACATATTGTTCCTGAATGATATTTTTTACCATTTTATGCTATTTTACGTAGTATTCCACATAAATTAGGTGGTGTTATTGCTATGTTATTTTCTATTTTAATTTTAGCAGGTTTGCCTTGATTACATAGTACTGAAATTCGTAGTTCACGTTTCAGACCTTTGTATAAATTTTTTTATTGAACATTTATTAGTTCTTGTTTGTTATTAGGTTGAATTGGTGGAATGCCTGTTGAAGAACCTTACATTTTTATTGGCCAAACATTAAGTTTTTACTATTTTTTTTATTTTTTAGTAATTATTCCGTTAATTGGTACATTTGAAAATTTTTTTATTAAAAATATTTAATTAAGAGAAGATGGCTGAGAGGTTGAAAGCGATAGACTGTAAATCTATTTCTTTAATTATGAAATCATAGGTTCGAATCCTATTCTTCTTCAAAAAATTTATATGCAATCAAAAAACAATTTGTTTACTTCAAAAACAAAATATTAATTTGCAAATTGTACAAAATTCTAAAAATTTAATTAAATTTATTTACTTAAGAAATTAATTTTANGTTCAAATCCCTTTACCTGTAACATTTTTATAATATCTTTGAATAAATTTTATAAAAAATAATATTTTTTATAAAATTTATTCAAAGATATTATAAAAATGTTACAGGTAAAGGGATTTGAACCCTTAGCACTATTTTATAAATCTAAAGTGTTTAGAATCTAAACCTAATATGTTTACCAATTTCATCATACCTGCTAAAATTAATTTCTTAAGTAAATAAATTTAATTAAATTTTTAGAATTTTGTACAATTTGCAAATTAATATTTTGTTTTTGAAGTAAACAAATTGTTTTTTGATGTACTGTTAAAATAATAACTCCGACCATTGCCACTAATAAAATCAAACTTGCAATAATAAATAAAAAACAATAATTTGTATATAAGATATTACCCAACACTTTAGTATTTGAAATACCATTTAACTCATTGAATCAATTTATATATTTCAAATGTAAATTTAAAGTATTTAAAATATCAAAAAATAAACAAAAATTTAAAAATGTATCAATAAATAAAAATAAACTAACAATACTTAATGGTAAATAATAAATTAATAATTGATTTACATAAAAAAGATTTGTTGTTTTTATATTTAACATCATAATAACAAATAAAAATAAAACGGCTATTGCACCAACATAAACAATTAAAAAAAGAAATGCTAAAAATTCAGCACCTAGTAACAGCAATAATAAAATAACATTAAAAAATGTTAAAATTAAAAATAAGACAGCATAAACAGAATTTTCAGAAAAAATAACAAGCAGAGCCGAGCAGATAATTAATAAAAGTAAAAAATTAAAGAGTAAAAATTCCATTTTTTTTAATGGGCGAAGAATAGGATTCGAACCTATACTCGTTAGAATCACAAACTAACGCTAAAACCATCTAGCTCTCTTCGCCCTCTTTTTTTATATTAATTTGTTTTTATTGTATAAGAAAAAAACTTTAAAAAACTTATTATTTTTGCAGGATTTAAATTTTTTGGACAAATTGTTGTACAATTTGTAATATTATGGCATTTCGACAAACGTGTGGCTTGCTTTAAAAAGTTTAATCGTGTTAATTTTCCTAAATCACGCGAATCAATAATTCATTTATATGATTGTAATAAAATGGCAGGTCCTAAATATTTATCATAATTTCATCAATAACTTGGACAACTTGAAGAACAACAAGCACACAAAATACATTCATACAAACCATCTAAGGCGAAGCGATCAATTTTTGATTGTAATATTTCAATTTTTTTTAAATGCCTTGTTTTTTTTTGAATAAGTCACGGTTTAATTAACCGATATTGATTATAAAAATTTGTCAAATCACAAATTAAATCTTTTAAAACTAACATATGTGGTAATGGATAAATTGTTAAAAACTGTGATGAAAGTTCAAAACTTCTTAAACATGCCAATGCATTTTTTCCGTTAATATTCATTGCACAACTACCACAAATTCCTTCACGACAAGAACGCCGAAAAGCTAAAGTTGAATCATAAGTATTTTTAATGTAAAAAAGAAGATCTAATATCATTAAATTAGAAATTTGTTTAAATTTTAAAGGAAATATATTAAATCAAGGTTTTAAACTTAAATAAGGATTTCAACGATAGATTCGAATATAAAAAAATTTAGAAGTAACATAATTTGACTCATCAAATAAAAATTTTTCAATTGGATATAAAAACATAAATTAAGTTAATTACTAATAATTTTAAAAAATTAAACAAATATACATATTAATTGAAAACAAAAACTGGTTCATATAACAATCATTAAAGTTTCAAATTAAGTAAATTTCAATAAATTTTTTTAAACCGTTTCCTAAATGAAAAATAATACATTTTATTAAAAAAATTTGAAAAAATTTTATAATAATATAATAAAATTTTGTTAAAAATAAGAAACTGTAAAAAAAAATATTATTTAAATTTAAATAGAAATATAAAATTAAAATTATAAAAATTATTAAAATCAAACCAGTAATTCGATGTAAAATAGACAAAATCGAATTAAATTGAAATAAATAAATAGTTAAATGTGGAGAAAAAGGATTAATAAAATAAATTCGCGAAAAAGACACAATAATTTTTTGTTCAAAATAGGATTCGAACCTATGACACAAAAATTTTCAATCTTTTGCTCTAACCTAACTGAGCTATATGAACAATTGAATTTATATTAATTTTAGATGAAGTAGGATTCGAACCTACGATAAGAAAAAATCTCTTATTTCAATTTTCAAAATTGACACATTGAACCACTCAGTCATTCATCTATAAATATTTGCTATTAGAGTAGTAAGACTTGAACTTACAATTTTTTACACCCAAAGTAAATATGTTTACCTAAATTTACATTATACCCTAATATTTTTTACTTAAGTAAATAAAATTAAAAAAGCCATCATTAATGCAAATAACGCAACCGCTTCTGTTAAAGCAAATCCTAAAATTGTATAACCAAAAAGTTGCTGTTTTAAAGACGGATTTCGTGCATAGGCCATTACTAATGAACCAAATACAATACCAACACCTGCACCAACACCAGTTAGTCCAATTGTTGCTAATCCTGCACCAATCATTTTTGCACTTTGTAAAGTAATATTCATAATTGTATTAACAAATTTTATTTTTTACCTCTTATTAATATTTTTTTAATTAAAAAATAAGCTAGAATTGGATTCGAACCAATAAAAAAAATTTTGCAAACTTTCGCAAAACCATTTTGCTTTCTAGCCTAAATTAATATTAAAATTTTATAACGAGAATAGGATTCGAACCTATAACTTTTAGATTATGATTCTAACGTTCCAACCTTTTAAACTATCTCGTTTATAATCGTCTTTTTCTTTTTAATTTACATCCATTTGTTGGAAATTTAGAATTATCTGAAATTGATAAATTTTCCAATGTAATTGTTTTTAAAAAAATTTTAATAAACTGTTTTTTTAATTTATTATGCCCTTTTAATTTTATATGAAATCTTATATTTTTAAATAATTTTACTTTAATAAAAGATTGTAAAAAAGTTTTTATTAATGAAACCGTTAGCTTTTTTAATCCTTTTGATTTAAAACGACCAACTGAATATCAATTTAAAACTTGTCCTTTGAAATTAGTAAACGTTAAAAAAATATTATTTTGTGTAAACAAAATAAATAAAAAACAAATTTTCATTAACTTAACTTTTAGATTATGATTAACAATACTTTCTTTCCCACATTAATAATATTTATTGCAGTATAAAAAGTAATTAAATTTTTGCATTTGAAAACTTTAGGATTCAAGCATTTTTAACTAAATTAATTTAATTTTTTCATTGTTAATTTTTTCAAATTTCAAATTATTCTCAATCTAATGCACCTTTTAATCATTCATATAAAAACCCAATTGTTAAAATTAACAAAAAAAAAATCATAGTTCAAAAACCAAAAAATCCAATTGTATTTAAAGAAATAACTCAAGGAAAAAGAAAACTAATTTCTAAATCAAAAATTAAAAATAAAATAGCAACTAAGTAAAATCTAATATCAAATGTAACACGTGCATCTTCAAAAGGATTAAAACCACATTCGTAAGCACTAAGCTTTTCTTGATCAGCTTTTTGAGATATAAAAAAATAGGATAAAAAAAAAATTAATATTGAAAAGATACCGGCAATTAACAAAAAAAAAAGAATTAAAGAATATTCAGAAAAAATAAGTTTCATTAATAAATTAAAATTTTTAAACTAATCAATTAAATGTTAAAAGTATACTACTAGTTAAAAAAATTGAACTTAAAGAAATTGGTAAAAAAATCTTTCAACCTAACCTCATTAATTGATCATAGCGATAACGAGGAAATGACGAACGTATTCAAATAAATCCAAACAACAAAATTGTAAGTTTTAAAGAAAATCAAAACACACCAGGAATTCAAAAAAAAAAAGTTAATGGAATTAAAGGTAGCCAACCTCCTAGAAAAAAAATTACAGTTAAACCACTCATTAAAATCATATTTGCATACTCTCCTAAAAAAAATAATGCAAAACCCATAGCTGAATATTCCACATTGTAACCGGCAACCAATTCAGCTTCAGCTTCAGGTAAGTCAAAAGGTGCACGATTTGTTTCAGCTAAAATTGAAATATAAAATATTAAACTAATTGGAAAAAGTGGAACTATAAATCAAATAGATTGTTGAGCTAAAATAATTTCCGAAAAATTTAACGACCCAACACATAATAGTACATTTATAATAAGTAGACCAATTGCTACTTCATATGAAATCATTTGTGCTGTCGAACGCAAAGCTCCTAAAAATGCATATTTAGAATTACTTGCTCAACCAGCAATTATAATACCATACACGCCTAATGATGATATCGCTAATAAATATAAAACACCAATATTTAAATCAGCAAATACTTGCCCTTCTCCAAACGGAATTACACATCAAGATAGTAAACCAAATAAAAAAGTTAAAATAGGAGCTAATACAAAGATACTAGAATTTGCACTAGAAGGTAAAACCGTTTCTTTAACAAATAATTTTAAACCATCCGCTAACGGTTGTAATAAGCCAAAAATTCCAACAATATCTGGGCCTTTTCGTCTTTGAATGGAACCCATTACTTTTCTTTCAACTAGAGTCAAATATGCAATTGCAATCAATAAAGGTAAAATAAGAGAAAATATTTTTAAAAACATATATAATAACATATTAATTAATTAATTTTATTAAAATAAATTACATAAAATGGTTGCAAATAAAAAAAAAAACTCAAAATCTAAAAAAAATCCTAAAACAATCAATGTTAAAAAATTCATAATAAAAGCAATTTCTAAATTTGAAGGATTTGAAACAATTGGTAAATAACAAAAATTTATTGAATTAAAATAACTCTGACGAATTAAATTTATATAATAAAAACATGAAAGACAATTCAAACTTAAAATACTAAATACTAAAAATATAAAGTAAGAAGAAATAGCAGAATAAATAACAAAAAATTTTGCAAAAAATCCAGCTAATGGTGGAATACCTGCAAGTGAAAATATAACAATTGTAAAATTTAATGATAAGAAAGAATTTGTTTTATTCAAAAAACGTAAAGAATTTAAAAAACGTGAGGTTACTGAAATTGGAAATTTAAAAATTCTTAAAAATGAAAAACACGCAAAAAACAATGCTGACATAAATAAATAAATAAATAAATAAATAAATAAATAAATAAAATTATTTAAATTTAAAACACACAAATTTAATAATAAAAAACTTAAATGTGAAATTGAACTAAATGCAATAAAACGTTTTCATTTCACTTGTGCAAATGCGCCAAAAGTTCCAATAAACGCGGATAAAAATGTACAAACAATTAAATAAAAATAAAGACCAAAAAATAAAGAATTATTAAAAATAATAAGACTAAAACGAATAAGTAATACTAAATAGATTATTTTTGGAAGCAAAATAAAAAAAGCAGTAATTGAATTTAACGCGCCTTCATATACATCCGGTAATCAAAAATGAAATGGCGCGGCGCCTAATTTAAATAATAACGAAGTAAAAACACAAATAAACGCTAAAAAAATTTGAAATTTGAAATTTGAAAAAAAACTTATTTCATTAAATTCTCCAGTAAAAAAAATTGAAAGATCAGTTAAATTTGTTAAACCAGTAAAACTATATAATAACGTAAATCCAAATAGTAAAAGTAACGAAGCAAAAGCTCCTAAAATAAAATATTTTAAACCTGATTCAGTTGAAAATTCAGCTGAACGATTCATACTAGTTAAAATATAAAAAGTTAAACTTAAAAATTCAACTAAGAGATAAATCGAAAGAAAATCTATTGCATTTAGTAATAAACATAAGGCAATAAGACTTAACAAAATTAAAATTCAAAATTCAAAATTCAAAATTGTTTTTATTTTTGAAAAAATTAAAAATCAAATAATTGAAAAAAATATAAGTAATAATTTTCCATATATTGAAAATGGATCATTTATCAACAAATTATTTCAACAAGAAAAATAAATAGGAATACAATTTAAAATTAAAATAAAGCTAAAAAATAAGCTTTGTAAAATTAAAAATCGTGTACTTGTAAATAAAGTTGGAAATTGAAAACTTTTTGCATTAGTAAAAACAGCACCAAAAATTAAACAAATACACATAACTAATAACAAAAAAATCTCATTTAAAACAGGGTATAAATTTAGATAAAAAATATTCAAAGCCATTAGTTTAAAAAAATAGTTCTATAAAAACATTTAAAATTAGCAAAAATACTAATCGCACATAAAAAATAAAAAAAAAATTTATTTCTTTTTGATGAACATAATCTTTAAAAATTGCGTTTAAACCTAAAAAAATATGTAACATAATAAAATTCAAAAAAAATAAAAAAAACTCAAAATCTAAAAAAATACTAATCGTATAAAAAAGTAAAAATAAAAAATGATTAAATTGAAAACTCATGAAAAAATTTAATTTTTTAAAAATAAATGTTTTAATAAATTTAAAGAAGAAAAATTAATTTCATTCAGAAAACTGTTTGGATAAATTCCTAATCATATGACAATAAAACTTAAATTCAAAAGAATAAAAAATTCCCGTCGTGATATGTCTTGAAATGAAACAACATAGTTTATCGATAACAGACCAAAACTTGTTCGATTTAAAAGTCAAATTGCATAACCGGCTGAAAAAATAATTCCTAATATTGAAAAAAAAACTAAACTCAAACTTATTGAAGACAAACCCGCTAAAATTAAAAGTTCACCAACAAAGCTACTAGTACCTGGAAAACTAATATTCGAAAAAGAAAAAAACATAAAAAAAATACAAAAGATTGGCATTACTTGAACTAAACCAGTAAAATATTTTATAATTCGAGAATTATAACGGTCATATAATATTCCAACACAAAAAAACATTGCACTTGAAATTATTCCATGACTTAACATTAAAATAATACTTCCTTCAATCCCATTTATATTTAATGAAAAAATTCCTAATGTAACAAAACCCATATGAGCAATTGAAGAATATGCAATAATTTTTTTCAAATCAATTTGACGTAATGTAGTTAAAGAACCATAAACAATAGCAATCAAACTTAATAAAAAAATTAAAGGACTAAAGTATAAACTTGCCACAGGAAATAATGGTAATGAAAAACGCAAAAATCCGAAACCCCCTAATTTTAAAAGAATACCTGCTAAAATAACTGAACCTGCCGTTGGTGCTTCTGCGTGTGCTTCAGGTAATCAAATATGTACAGGAATCATTGGAATTTTAACCGCAAAACCCAGAAAAAATAAAACTCATAAAATTAATTGCATAGAAAAAGAAAACTCTGTAAAACATAAAATTATTAAATCTGTAGTTCCTTTCGTAGCATAAAGAAAACTAATCGCTGTTAACATAAATAATGATCCAATTAATGTATATAAAAAAAATTGAAAAGCAGCTCGAATTTTTCGTACACGAGATCCTCAAATCCCAATGATTAAAAACATTGGAATTAAAACACTTTCAAAAAAAATATAAAATAGTACAATATCAAGTACACTAAATACTTGAATTAAACAAAATTCTAAAAAAAGGAAGCAAACAAAATATTCTTTTATAAAAAATTTTGGAGTCTCTCAACTAATTAACACACATAAATTAATTAAAAATGTTGATAAAATTATAAAAAATAATGAGATTCCATCTATACCAATTATATAATTAATATTAAAAAAAGGAATTAAAGGGTAAGTGAATAGAAATTGAAATTTCGAAGTTGAAACACAAAAAGTAATTCACAAACTTAATGATGAAATAAATGTTAAAGATGTAATTATTAAAGTAAAAATTTTAATGTTTTTTTTTTTTGCATCAGAAAAAAAAAATATTAAAGATAAAAATCCAATTAATGGAAATAACATAGTTCAAATAAGAGGATTTGTTGAAACAACAGTAAACATAAATTACAATTAGTTTTATATTTTGAGTTTAGATCGAATTGAACGATCAACCTTACGCTTATCAAATTACAATCGAAATTATTTAAAAAATTTCATAACGTTGTGCAAAAACTGTACAAGATAGTTTTTTATCATACAGCTTATCAATGTTTTTGCTAATTCTTTTCATTATAAAAAACTTTTCGCATTAAACTTGTTCTTTTTTCACCTAAAAATAAGCAAAAATCATGTTTTCAATTTTTTTTATTAATTAGAAGAAATTTATTTTACAAAAAACATTTAATTAGCACGCTTATATTTTTTAATCAATCAAGTTTAGACTGTTTTCAATAAATTTCTATTCGTTTTCTTCTAATTAATTATTATTTATTAAAATTGCTTTATTTTACTAATTACTTCACAAAATAATTTTAATACATTTAATATAAAAAATTTTACATTATAAGTTCTTCCCTTACAATAAAATTAAATTCATTATTTCAAATACTATTATAGTATTTATTAAACATGCCACACGCGTACGCTCTAACCTTTAAGCTATAAACTCAACAATAAATTAAACAATATAAAATATTGCAATGAAAAAAATAAGCAATAATTTTAAAATAAACGAAAATCCAAAAAAATTAAAAGTAAAATGCGCTAAAAGAAATAACATAAAAAGAGAAAAAAATATATAATGAGTTAATTGACTAGTTTGTAAAACATTAATAAACCCAATTAGCCTTGTAACTAATTGAGAAAATCCAAATGGACCAATTAATTCAATAAATCCCCGATCTAAATTTTTATAGGAAATTAAATATCCAAACGTTAGCAAAGGATAAACAAAAAGTTTATTATAAAAAAAATCAAAAAATCATTTTTTATTAATTATAAAAAAAAAAAAATTGAAAATTTTTAAATTTTTTAAAAATTTAAAAGAAAATAGATTTAAAATTGACGCAAACAAAAATCCTAAAAAAGTAAAAATAAAAGGGAACCATTTAAATTTTAACATAATAAACTCAGATTCAAGAAAATAATAAAAATATGGTCAAAAAAAAAGAGAATGAACTCATGAATCTGTTCCTAACCCTAAAAAAAATTCCTTAAAGAAATAACCTATAAAAATACTGCAAATACCTAAAATACTCAGAACAATCAATGTTAAAAAAGAAGATTCATATAATTGTTTAGTAAATTGACGTGTATTAGAAAAATTATTCAAAAAAGTTAAATAAAGTAAACGAAATGAGTAAAAAGAAGTAAAAAAAGCAGCTAACGTTCCTAATCAACATGCAAAAATTCCTAAGTATATGGTTAAATTAGCATTACGAAAAACATTAGAAATTTCTAAAATTACATCTTTTGAATAAAATCCAGTTAAAAATGGAAATCCAATTAAAGCAAAAGAACCAATTAGCATTAATGAATATGTTAATGGTAAAAAAGTAATAAAAGATCCCATACGGCGCATATCTTGTTCATTATTAGTCGCATGAATTATTGAACCTGCACTTAAAAAAAGTAAAGCTTTAAAAAAAGCATGATTAAACAAATGAAATAAGCTGATATTATAACAAGATAATCCACAACAAAAAATCATGTACCCTAATTGACTACAAGTTGAATATGCAATAACTTTTTTTAAATCATGTTGAAAAATTCCAACAAATGCAGCAAAAAAAGCTGTAAATGCTCCAATTAATGTTAAAAAATTTAACATTGACGGCGAAAATTCAAGTAAAGGAGAAAAACGAATAAGTAAAAAAACACCTGCCGTAACCATTGTTGCTGCATGAATTAAAGCTGAAACAGGAGTTGGACCTTCCATAGCATCTGGAAGTCAAGTATGTAAACCAAGCTGAGCTGATTTACCAATTGCACCAATAATTAAAAAAAAACTTATTAAAGAAAAATATTGAATTGAGTACGAAAAAAAAAATAATTTATGCGTTGTAAACAATGGGACTAATGAAAAAATTATAGAAAAATCTAAAGTTCCTAAAAAAAGTTGAAGAGTAAGTAAAATTGAAAATAATATTCCTAGATCACCAATTCTATTAACAATTAAAGCTTTTAAAGCAGCTTTATTAGCTGCTAAACGCGTAAACCAAAAATTTATTAATAGATAAGATGCTAATCCAACCCCTTCTCACCCAAGAAATAATTGCGCAAGGTTTCCTGAAGTAACTAAAACTAACATAAAAAAAGTAAAAACTCCTAAAAATGCAATAAAACGTGGAAAATGCGGATCAAATTGCATATAATCAAATGAATATAAATGTACTAAAAGTGAAATAAATATTACAATCATTAACATACTTGTCGTTAACGAATCAAATAAAAAGTTTCATAAAATTGTAATCTTATCAGAAATAATTCATGAACTTAAATCAATGTAAATTGTCTGTCCATTCAGATTGACTTCAAAAAATAATAATACTGTAAAAAGTAAGCAAGTAAACATACAAAAACTTGAAATTAACTTACTTCCGTGTACACCAATCCAACGACCAAAAAAACCTAAACTAAATGCACTTATTAACGGTAAAAAAATAATAGTTAAACACATCTCACTAAACTAAATTTTTTATTTAATAATTTTTTTGTTTAAAAATACTGGATAAAATTTTAAAGAATTTAAAGAAACCGAATTACAAAATAAAATCGATTTTATTAAAGAAGCTAAAAGTTTTTTATTTACTAATAAAAAAGTTTTTTTAAAAGGTTTTTTATAAAAACGAAAATTTACATGTATAAATTGCGTAAATAATATTGAATGAATTGATGTTAGTATTGTATTTAAATTTTTTAACATTGATTGATGCTCTTTTAAAATTTCAGTTGTAAGTTTTAACTCAAAAATTTGATTATACTTAATAAATTCTTTTCGTAATTTAATTGTATACAAAAAAAGTGGTAAAAAAAAATAAGTTAAAAAAAAGTAAAAACATCAAAATAATAAAAATAATCAAAAAATTTGAGGAATAATAATTAAATAATCTAATTGCGGCATAATTAATTTTTTGTTTTTAATGTAAATCTAAAACATCATTTAAATAAATACAAGTTAATAATGTAAAAACATATGCTTGTAAAATTGAAATAGCTAATTCTAATCCAATTAAAATAAAAAGTAAACTTAATGGAATTAAATGTAAAATCGAAAGAAGACCTCCAGAAAGTAACATAGTCCAAGCAAAACCTGCAATTATTTTTAAAAGCGTGTGTCCGGAAGTCATATTTGCAAATAAACGAATAGCTAGAGTAAAAACTTTAACCAAATAAGATAAAAATTCAATTGTTACAAGTAAAGGCACAATAATTAAAGGTACATTACGAGGTAAAAAAAGTGAGAAAAAATGAATTCCATGCGTTTTTATTCCAATGATGTTAATCCCTATAAAAATTGCTAGTGATAAACCAAATGTAAAAGTAATATGACTAGTCACAGTAAAACTGTATGGAATCATACCTACTAAATTGCTAAATAATAAAAATAAATGTAACGAAAAAATAAATGGAAAATAAATTTCTCCTTTACGATTTAAGTTATCATAAATAATATTACTAGTTAAAAAATAAAACTCTTCTTGTAACAATTGTCAATAATTTGGAAGCAACTTTACCTGAAAAAAACTTAAACTTAATCAAAAAAAAGTAAAAAATACAACAAAAAACATTAATAACGAGGCATTTGTAATACTTAAATTTAAAGAAGAAAAATAAATAGGAATAAGATTAACAATTTCAAATTGTTCTAAAGGGCTTGCTAAAATAAACATTTTTAATAAATTTTATTAATTATTCTTTTAAAATAATTAATCAAGAGAAGAAGGATTCGAACCTACAAACTTAGTTTTGAAAACTAAAGCTTTACCAATTTAAGCTATTCTCTTAAAAATTCATTGAATTGTGGAAATAATTGGATTCGAACCAATAATTTATAAACGCAAATTATCTGTTTTACCAAATTAAAACTATAATCCCACTATAAAGTTTAATTAAAGAACTAAATATTCTACCGTTGAATTAACTGCTCTCTTAAGAGTTTTTTTTACAAAGTATATACTTTTTGTTCTTGAAATTAATTTCAAGAACAAAAAGTATATACTTTGTAAAAAAAACTCTTAAGAGAGCAGTTAATTCAACGGTAGAATATTTTATTTACACTAAAAATGATATTGGTTCGAATCCAAATATTGCTCTCAAATATATTATCTTTAACAAATTAATTTATTTTAACTGAACTTCCTTAGTTTCATAAAAAAAACTTAAAAAATTATTAACTTAGATTAAACGTTTTTAATTTAATTGGAAAAAATATCAATCTTCTAAATTGAGTTATATAGGTTCGAATCCTATAAAACGTAAATAAATTTTAATCTAAATCTTATAGACTATTCTTTTTTAAACCTAGAAATATATTTTCTAATTTAATCTTACATATATATATTTTATAGAATAAGTTATTTAAGGAAAATAGGATTCGAACCTATGATATCTATATTTAATTAAGATATAACAATTTAGCAAATTATCGCTTTCAACCTCTCAGCCACTCCCTCTCTTAAGAGTTTTTTTTACAAAGTATATACTTTTTGTTCTTGAAATTAATTTCAAGAACAAAAAGTATATACTTTGTAAAAAAAACTCTTAAGAGAGCAGTTAATTTAGATTTCTTGATAGCTTAAATGGAAAAAGCATTTGGTTGTTAACTATAAGAGTATAGGTTCGAATCCTATTCAAGAAGTTAACGTTTATAGCTTAAATGGAAAAAGCATTAAAATACGAATTTAAAAATTGAAAGTTCAAATCTTTCTAAACGTAAGCCAATAAATTTGAGAGTCTAGCTTAAATTGGTAAAGCTTTAAACTTTTAATTTAATGAATTTAGGTTCGAATCCTAAGACTCTTTATTAGTTTAAAAAATTTATTTTTTAATTTATGAGTTAACTACAATTTTAAAATATTTTGTTTTTTCATTTTGTTTTTTCATTTTTATTACTTTTAAAAAATTTTCAATTTTACTTCTTTTTTTTTTTTATCCAATTGGTAAATTATTTAAAAAGAAATTACTAATTTTACAAGTTTTAGAATTAATAAATATTACTTTTTTTTTAAATTTTTCAATGTCTTCTTTTTTTGTCTTCTTTTTTTTTATTTTTCTTCTTCAAATTTTTTTTTCAGCCGGTTGATTTGATTTTCAAATTTATTTATTTAAGCTTTTTTGTTTAAAATTAATAAAACTTCTTTCTTTTTTATTTTTTTTGTATTATGTTTTTTATATTTTTTTATTTAATTTTGGTTTAGTTTGAAATTTTTATTTGGTAGATTCATTTCAATTATTTGAGATTCAATTTCAAATTGTTAATTTTTTCAAATTTCAAATTTACAATTTTAACTTTTTTGTATTCTTTTTTTTTATTTTCTTGATTAGTTTAATACTAGTTGTATGATTATATTCATGGAAAAAGATTTTTTTTATAGCAACAAAATTGAATATTCTTTCTTTTTTCTTTTTTCTTTCTTTGTTCTTTTTTGATTTAACTTTAGAATTTTTTTATTTTTTTTTATTTCTTTTATTTTTTTTTGAGTTCTTTTTTCTTTATTTATTTTGAAAACTATTTTAAATTTAGTATGGTTACTACGCATCAATTATTTTATTCGCGAAAAAATAAAAAAAAAAATGATTCTTTTTTGCAAAATTCGCCTCAAAAAAAAGCAGTTTGCTTAAAGATCTATACAGTAAATCCAAAAAAACCAAATTCTGCAGAACGGAAAGTCGCGCGAGTTCAATTGTCAAATAAAAAAATTGTTATTGCTTATATTCCTGGTGAAGGGCATTCTCTTCAACAACATTCAATTGTATTAGTTGAAGGTGGACGAGTTAAAGATTTGCCTGGAATCAAATATAAGCTTATTCGAGGAATTTATGATTTTAATCATTAATTAATTAGCTTCTATCGTTTAATAGGTTAAGACCTTGTTTTTTCGAAACAAAAATGTAAGTTCAAGTCTTATTAGAAGTAAAACACGGGATAGAGTAATTTGGTTAACTCATTAGGCTCATGTTCTGAAATCATAGGTTCGAATCCTATTCCCGTACTTTTTTAAGAAAAATTTTGAAGTAGTAAGAATTATAAATATTTTTTAAAGCATTATTAAAAA